ACCCACGTTCTACCGAACTGAACTAAGAGCGCTTTCTTATGACAGCAGATACGACTGTCAAGAAAAGGATTCTTTTTGTACCCCCAATACATTTTGCATGCATTGCATATAGTATCATAAAATAAAAGATTATGTCCAATTTTCATCGATCTCAATTGACCCCTCGTTACTGGCCATAGGAAAAATAATAGGTAGGGATGACAGGATTTGAACCCGTGACATTTTGTACCCAAAACAAACGCGCTACCAAGCTGCGCTACATCCCTTTTAATTGTTGTACAGTGTCATTGTAGAGAATCCCTGTTTTGTTTTCCACATCGTTATTTACTCTACCTATATACAATTTCTCTTGCCATTTCTTCTTTTTGGTCTCATATCTCATATAATAAAAGAATTATATACATATGAAACCTAACGTATAAAAGAATTAATATTTATCGGTAATGCTCAGGAAGAGGGGGTCATCTTTTTCTGTTTTAGGTACAAGTGGATCTCATCTACCGGATCATTGTACATATCCATTTTAGTTAGGGATTCCGCGTACAAATACAAGTGATCTTTAACTACATATGCATCTGATCATATATGTATTCCAATAAAGAAGGAGGATTTTCAATGCGAGATATAAAAACATATCTCTCCGTGGCACCTGTGCTAACTACTCTATGGTTTGGGTCTTTAGCAGGTCTATTGATAGAGATCAATCGTTTATTCCCAGATGCGTTGGTATTCCCCTTTTTTTCATTCTAGTTATTGATATGGGAATGGATGAATGAAGAAGATTAGAGATACAATAAATTCTCTGTGACCAACCCCCCCCCTTTTTTTTTCAGTTCTTTAGGATAGGAAGGAAAGAGAAAGAATAAAAGTGGATTGAACCTCAGTCAAACTCGGGTTCAGGATAGAATTAATAGAGGTAGAACAGAAATAGAAATGGGGGTCTAGGGCAGGCTGTTCGAGATCATATAAGATAGTAAATGAAATGCTGGGATTAGGAATAATGAATAGTTAGAAAGAATTGTATTACTTATGATTTTATTACTTTATTGATTGCAACGAAATCTTTCATAATTGGATTTCGAGTTAGCAACCTATTTTCTATTTATTTTTCGTTCCTTTCTTCTTCTTCGGTTCGGATCGAAAATAGAAGAATTGAGTGAATCCAAAGGAGGTTCATGGCCAAGGGTAAAGATGTCAGAGGAATAGTTATTTTGCAATGTACCAGTTGTGTCCGAAATGATTTCAATAAAGAATCGCGAGGCACTTCCAGATATATTACTCAAAAGAATCGACACAATACACCTAGTCGATTGGAATTGAGAAAATTCTGTCCTTATTGTTACAAGCATACGATTCATGGGGAGATAAAGAAATAGATCGAACGGAACACGTGTACCATCCTTCCAAGGAACAGGAAGAAATTCTATATATAGAAACAAATCAAGTCCTATTTCGGTCGGATCCGAAATGAATGAAGAAATGGGATTTTAGAGATAAGGAATAAACCATGGATAAATCCAAGCGACTCTTTCGTAAATCCAAGCGATCTTTTCGTAGGCGTTTGCCCCCAATTGGGTCGGGGGATCGAATTGATTATAGAAACATGAGTTTAATTAGTCAATTTATTAGTGAACAGGGAAAAATATTATCTAGACGAGTGAATAGATTGACCTTGAAACAACAACGATTAATTACTATTGCTATAAAACAAGCTCGTATTTTATCTTCGTTACCTTTTCTTAATAATGAGAAACAATTTGAGAAAACCGAGTCGATCCCTAGAACTACTGGTCCTAGAACCAGAAATAAATAGGCCTACTCCTCAATTGAATCAAAACAACTCTAATTGGAATTCAAAATCAGATTGATTGATGTTTTGTTCGAAAAAGCCGAGAGATTTGATTGTTGCGTCGTAATAGAATAAAAAAAAGAATGGGAGAAGAAGAAATCTGTTTTTTTTTGAAACGTGTTCGTTCATTCCTACTACTTATCTTATCATATTAATTTCTACTCTACCTTCCCGGAGGTCATTCTCCGGGGAACTCCGTTTAAATCATTCCGGTGAATTCCTTCCAATCTCCTTATTTGATAATCTCATTGGAAATCATGTAAAGACAATTCCTATTTGATATAGCTATTTGTGCAGGTATTTTACGATTAAGAAGCAACTGCCTCTTGTACAGATCATGTATTAATCGACTATAACTATAGGATACCCTATTCTCACGAGTTACTGCATTTATCCGAGTGATCCACAAACGACGAAAATCTCTCTTTCGCCTGCCTCTATCCCGATGAGTGGACACCAAAGCTCTCATTTTCTGTTGAGTAGTAGTTCGAGTAAGTCTTGAATGGGCCCCTCGAAAGGTTGATGCAAATAAACGAATTTTTGTTCGACGTCTCCGAGCTATATATCCTCGTCTAACTCTGGTCATTGAATCAAATTAAACTTTGATGAATAACTAATCGATTTCTTTTCTTTCAGTCATTCTTTTCCCCTCTCCTGGTTTATTAATAACAAAACGGATTCTTCCGATGTATAAAATAAAAATTCCAATGGCTTTTGCTACTATGACCTTCCCAACCACGATTTTTTATTTCTTCCAGGCATTTATTTCACCTCAAAATAATAAATTTTACCGATATTTGGTATAAAATAGGTATAAAATAAATAGGTAGTAAATGTAAATGGATAAATAAATAAATAGTGGCTTCCATCGTTTCTATGGTTACTTCTTAAACGGTGAGGCCCTCTCTATACACCGGAGCCCCTTCCCTCATTTAATCAATGTTATTGGTAACTTGTACAGTTCACACTCTTTGGCTCTACCCATGAATTATCCAGTAATAGGTCTTTTCACAATGAGATCTATTCATACAGTGACGGCATTTAATTATGAAGGTTGGCTAGGTAGCTGACCCTGTTAGTCCGTTCTTGCAAGAGTAGGAGCATAATCTTTCTGCTTCTTAAATATAATTTCCCCCGCTTAATGGATAACCATTTGCTACCAATGGAGAATTGCTTTTCATCTCAAATCGAGGTGATTGGATTTGCACCAATGGAAACCATAAATTCCATACACAATAGAGGTATATGATAGATCTTTATTTTTAGATAGTGAATGGAGTTCTTCCATTCTATCCCATTCATTGGTACTGGTCATTGAGACTGGAAAAATCGTCTCATTTGTTCTAGCTCATGATCTGAACGAGTCGCACATACACCCTAGTACATGTTCCTCGACGCTGAGGACATCCTCGAAGAGCTGGGGATTTCGTGACATTTCTGATTGGCTGTCTTGTGTTTCTAATAAGTTGTTTAATAGTTGGCATGCTGAATCGTATACAGAATGGGCTGGTTTAGATCGATCCTAACCGGATGATTATGAATTACTTCCATTTACTATTTTATTTTACCCGGGTAAGAAGATAAAAGATCAAATCACGGTTCATTCGAATTATGATTCGAAATGGAATAACGGATTTATGCGAAATCCCCGGTATTTTCGACCGCTACAAGATCAACAATGCCATGAGCTTGGGCTTCTGCTGCTGACATAAAAACATCTCTTTCCATGTCTTCGGATACAACCCATAAAGGATTGCCCGTTCTTTGTACATAAACCCTTGTGAGGATTTCGCGTAGTTTCAGTAGTTCTTCCGCTTCCAGGATAAATTCTCCTGTGGGTGCCTCATAAAAAGAACTAGCAGGTTGGTGGATCATAACCCTGATGATATAACATAATAAACGATTCCTCTATCTCGCATGATCGGTCGAAAGGAAGGGATAAAGAATAACAAACAAGAAGAAAAAGATAGAATTGAACAACCGTACAGGCATCTTTTGTGCATTGCATACGGCTCTGCAATGGAATTTCTTTTTCCCTTCCATCGAAGAAAGAGACAAATAGAATCCATCAGACCCAGATCGTTGAATGATCCATTTACCATCCTTCCTTTCGTAGGAGTCAAAAAATACTATGATGGTTCCGTTGCTTTATATATTTATCTCGTCTGAGATTCAGCAATCCCAAAGTTTCTTTTTGATCCGATCAAATAAGGAAAAAAGAATCTTTTTTTTTTTTCATACTCTTTCATAACATAAATATCGGAAAGAGACTTCTGGTGTGGAAGCAAAAAGGTTTGTGACGCTGAAATGGAACCCCGATACATAAGATCAAATCGGAAATAACCTTTGTTTCATACTACTATCTCGATACATAATCTCATGTTATGAAAAAACGAGAATGGTTTGCTCATATCGAACTCGAAGTGCCATGCTATTATTACTTATTATTTATATTCCATATGGCGAAGGCATAGTCTTCTTTTTCTCTCAAATAAAAAACTCATTGGCGCCAAGCGTGAGGGAATGCTAGACGTTTGGTAATTTCTCCTCCGACCAGGATGAAAGATCCCATTGAAGCGGCTAATCCCATGCATATTGTATGCACATCTGGTGGCACAAATTGCATAGTATCATAAATAGATATTCCTGGTATTACCCATCCGCCGGGAGAGTTTATAAACAAATAAAGATCCCTGGTATCATCCTCTATGCTGAGATATACCATGAGACCAACAAGTTGATTCGAGATCTCGCTATCAACCTCTTGGCCTAAAAAAAGTAATCTTTCTCGATAAAGTCGGTTGATTAGGACAAAATTGTATCCTTTAGGAACCGTACACGCACCTTTGGATGCATACGGTTCAAAAAATAAAAATTGCGAAACAAAAAAAGAATCAATGTGTCGATTCCAGCCCTTTTCTCTTTTCGTAGCAGGGTTTTTCCTAACGAAGGGGCTTTTTCTTCCATTTTTCAAGAAACATGAGTTTTGACTTGACTTGCTTCCCTAGAATTCACTGAACTTATCGAACTAACCTCTCATTGATGTATTGTTTCATCGAGATCCAAATCACGATGTAATTTTCTTGTTCCTGAATGGGCCTCTTCAATTCTTTTAGGTTTATGCTCTACTCCGGGTAAAGATCTGCCCGAATTCTATTTGCACATATAGGACAAATAATCTCAGTACCACTTCTTTTTGCTACGACTTCTTTTTTTTTTTTCAATTCGTTTCATGTCTTCCGCCCAATATATGATGTATTCATCATATTACTCCATTGATTGGCAGTATGAGATCACTCATATGGTATAAAGGAATCATTTATGATACGAGTGGTAATCATACATAGATTACCAATTTGGTATTTTCTGAACGGAGCCTGTATACTTCATTTTATTGGTCCAAGCCAACCATAAATTCTTCTAATTGATAATATGGATCCCCCAATAAATTGATCTAATTGCACTTCACGCTCCGAATTATTGATGGTTCAATCAATCTTTCTTGGGCGAAAGAGAGGATATCTCCATCGGGGGAGAGAACGGGGAAATCCCATATGACCCAATATGTCTGACAAGTCGCACTATACGTCAACCCAAACTGCATCTTCCTCTCCAGGACTCCGAAAAGGTACTTTTGGAACACCAATGGGCATTAAATTAAAGAAAAAGAGGTTAAGTACTATACTTCACTTTGATGTGGAAACGTAACAACGGGTTTATTGTCTTCATAATATTGCCGTTTATCGTATTTTATCCATAGATTCGAAGGTTCATGGAGGAAGACAAAATGAATAAAGAAAAATTCTTACGAATGGATCGTTTGAATGATGAACAAGTATCTATGCATTCGCTCACAAAAAATGGGACCAGCCCCCATTGCGTATTGGTACTTATTGGGTATAGAATAGATCTGCTTCTCTTTGTTCCTACGAACAGAATTGTTCAATTATTACCAACGGAACGGAATAAATATTAACCCTTGCTTCGGGATAATCCACTGAAAAGGTGAGGTCCATAGCATAGTCTTTTCCAATGCGATAAAGTTACATAGTGTCTATTTTTTCTTTGATAAAGGGGTATTTCCATGGGTTTACCTTGGTATCGTGTTCATACCGTCGTATTGAATGATCCCGGTCGGTTGCTTTCTGTCCATATAATGCATACAGCTCTAGTTTCTGGTTGGGCCGGTTCGATGGCTTTATACGAATTAGCAGTTTTTGATCCCTCTGATCCCGTTCTTGATCCAATGTGGAGACAAGGTATGTTCGTTATCCCTTTCATGACTCGTTTAGGAATAAACAATTCATGGGGTGGTTGGAGTATCACAGGAGGAACTATAACGAATCCGGGTATTTGGAGTTACGAAGGTGTGGCCGGGGCACATATTGTGTTTTCTGGCTTGTGCTTCTTAGCAGCTATCTGGCATTGGGTGTATTGGGACCTAGAAATATTCTGTGATGAACGTACGGGAAAACCCTCTTTGGATTTGCCCAAGATCTTTGGAATTCATTTATTTCTCTCAGGGGTGGCTTGCTTTGGGTTTGGCGCATTTCATGTAACAGGCTTGTATGGTCCTGGAATATGGGTGTCCGATCCTTATGGCCTAACCGGAAAAGTACAATCTGTAAATCCAGCGTGGGGCGCGGAAGGTTTTGATCCTTTTGTTCCGGGAGGAATAGCCTCTCATCATATTGCAGCGGGGACATTGGGCATATTAGCGGGTCTATTCCATCTTAGTGTCCGCCCGCCCCAACGTCTATACAAAGGATTACGTATGGGCAATATTGAAACGGTCCTTTCCAGTAGTATCGCTGCTGTCTTTTTTGCAGCTTTCGTTGTTGCTGGAACTATGTGGTATGGTTCAGCAACTACCCCGATCGAATTATTTGGTCCCACTCGTTATCAGTGGGATCAGGGATACTTCCAGCAAGAAATATATCGAAGGGTTGGTGCCGGGCTAGCCGAAAATCTGAGTTTGTCGGAAGCTTGGTCTAAAATTCCCGAAAAATTAGCTTTTTATGATTACATCGGTAATAATCCGGCGAAAGGGGGATTATTCAGAGCAGGCTCAATGGATAACGGGGATGGAATAGCTGTTGGATGGTTAGGACACCCCATCTTTAGAGATAAAGAAGGGCATGAGCTTTTTGTACGTCGTATGCCTACTTTTTTTGAAACATTTCCAGTAGTTTTGGTAGACGGAGACGGAATTGTGAGAGCCGATGTTCCTTTTAGAAGGGCAGAATCAAAGTATAGTGTCGAACAGGTAGGTGTAACTGTTGAGTTCTATGGTGGCGAACTCAATGGAGTCAGTTATAGTGATCCCGCTACTGTGAAAAAATATGCTAGACGTGCCCAATTGGGTGAAATTTTTGAATTAGATCGTGCTACTTTGAAATCCGATGGTGTTTTTCGTAGTAGCCCAAGAGGTTGGTTCACTTTTGGACATGCTACGTTTGCTTTGCTCTTCTTTTTCGGACACATTTGGCATGGCGCTAGAACCTTGTTCAGAGATGTTTTTGCTGGTATTGACCCAGATTTGGATGCTCAAGTGGAATTTGGGGCATTCCAAAAACTTGGAGATCCAACTACAAAGAGACAAGTAGTCTGATACAACATTGCTCTGGTATCTTTCGCCTCTATTTGATTTTTTTTTGATTTGACATAAGGGATTGGAGAAATCTTGATTTTCATCATCGCCTTTTCTTTGACTCTTGCCCTTTCTTTATCTGGGAAATGATCCCAAATGAATAGGTGTGGAAGCTATAATTGTAAACCACGATCGAATCTATGGAAGCATTGGTTTATACATTCCTGTTAGTCTCGACTTTAGGGATCATTTTTTTCGCTATCTTTTTTCGAGAACCGCCTAAGGTTCCGACTAAAAAGATGAAATGATTTTTCATTATCTCAATTGAAGTAATGAGCCCCCCAATATGGGAGGTTCATTATTTCAACTAGTCCCCGTGTTCCTCGAATGGATCTCTTAGTTGTTGAGAGGGTTGCCCAAAAGCGGTATATAAGGCGTACCCAGTAAAGCTTACAAGTGAACCAGATATGGAGATGGCGACTAGGGTTGCTGTTTCCATTATTAGATAATTTCAAGACCACGATCGATCTACGCTACGATAAGATCGTTTATTTACAACGAAATAGTATACAAAGTCAACAGATCTCAACCAATGCAATAGGATTTATGGCTACACAAACCGTTGAGGGTAGTTCTAGATCTGGGCCAAGACGAACTATTACAGGGGATTTATTGAAACCATTGAATTCGGAATATGGTAAAGTGGCTCCTGGATGGGGAACTACCCCCTTCATGGGTGTCGCAATGGCTCTATTTGCGATATTTCTATCTATTATTTTGGAGATTTATAATTCTTCCGTTTTACTGGATGGAATTTCAATGAGTTAGGTCCCATAAGAACCATGAAGTCCTAGCTTTTCAATCCAAAATGAATCACTTAGGACTCGGATTTCTAGGCCATTCTGGTAGTTCGACCGTGGAATTCCGTTGTTTCGGTATTTCCGGAATATGAGTGTGTGACTTGTTATAATTGATCCTATTGATAGTACAGAGAATAGGTCTGTCATCTCGATAGAGATGGTTCTACCTCGTCGGATATTCATTCTAGTATCTGGAGCACGGAATATATGGAATAGATCAAGAAATATTTGAACTATGATTCATACCTACTATTCAGACCTCGCGACCGGACTCCAACAAATTTTCAAACAACGAGATATTTCATAAATCGAACGATTTTTCTTCCTTCAGAATTATGCTTATTTTGACCGAAGGACCAATGTTTCTATGGATTTTTAGTCATTCCATCCATTCATTGAATAAGTGATGATCAAATGGTTCTTACTCAGAGAACCTTTGGGCTTAGCTTGGGCGCTTTATTGAATCATCGTGGTTCTAGTATGAATCTGAGGTTTCAATCGATTCATAGGGTCTCCACAAGAGAATTCCTATCAATAGTAAACAAAACATATAGTAAATCCGTATTACGCACAAACAAAAACAACAAATCCAAAATAAAATAAATAGGGAAAGAGAAGATTCAAGAGGCCTGTAATGATCAACATAAAGACGAATGAGCCAACTTGATATTTTGGCATTATCATCACAAAGAAGAGATTCCGGATTTTGGTTCCTTCGCTTCGTATCTTCAGGGACGATTGAATCAAGTGGCTAAGAAGTTTCAAACTTTCTATTACATATCCGTTGCAACCACTATTTGGGTGTTTTTGCTTGAGCCGTACGAGATGAAATTCTCATATACGGTTCTCAGAGGGGGAGTCTCTTTGGTTTACCTATCTCAATAAAGTATATGATTGGTTCGAGGAGCGTCTCGAGATTCAGGCGATTGCAGATGATATAACTAGTAAATATGTTCCTCCTCATGTCAACATATTTTATTGTCTAGGAGGGATCACACTTACTTGTTTTTTAGTACAAGTAGCTACCGGTTTTGCTATGACTTTTTACTATCGTCCGACCGTTACAGAGGCTTTTGCCTCTGTTCAATACATAATGACTGAAGCCAACTTTGGTTGGTTAATCCGATCAGTTCATCGATGGTCAGCAAGTATGATGGTGCTAATGATGATCCTACACGTATTTCGTGTGTATCTCACAGGTGGATTTAAAAAACCTCGCGAATTGACTTGGGTTACAGGTGTGATTTTGGCTGTATTGACTGCATCTTTTGGTGTAACTGGTTATTCCTTACCTCGGGACCAAATTGGTTATTGGGCAGTAAAAATCGTGACAGGCGTACCTGAAGCTATTCCTGTAATAGGATCGCCTTTGGTAGAGTTATTACGTGGAAGTGCTAGTGTCGGTCAATCCACTTTGACTCGTTTTTATAGTTTACACACTTTTGTATTACCTCTTCTTACTGCCGTATTTATGTTAATGCACTTTCCAATGATACGTAAGCAAGGTATTTCAGGTCCTTTATAGAGAAGACAGATCATAGATATTTGTAATCGATCATATATCATTTCGGGGAGGAGCAATAGTATTTCATTGCTACAAATATGGATTATTGAAAAGAATAAGACATGTTATTTGGATATTTCCCTTCAACTAACTCCGAAGTCTTGTATTCTTTATTTGATACGAATAGTTGAAGTGGA